TTAACCATTCAGCCATGGATGCTTAACAGGGATCATCGTACATCGTGAATAACCAAATTCCAATTGAAATGAAATCTTTAGGAGGAATCAATGAAACGACATCAATTCAAATCCTGGATATTCGAATTGAGAGAGATATTGAGAGAGATCAAGAATTCTCACTATTTCTTAGATTCATGGATCAAATTCGATTCAGTGGGATCTTTCACTCACATTTTTTTCCACCAAGAACGTTTTATGAAACTCTTTGACCCCCGAATTTGGAGTATCCTACTTTCACGTGATTCACAGGGTGCAACAAGCAATCGATATTTCACGATCAAAGGTGTAGTACTGCTTGTAGTAGTGGTCCTTATATCTCGTATTAACAATCGAAAGATGGTCGAAAGAAAAAATCTCTATTTGATGGGGCTTCTTCCTATACCTATGAATTCCATTGGACCCAGAAAGGAGACATTGGAAGAATCTTTTTGGTCTTCCAATAGAAATAGGTTGATTGTTTCGCTCCTGTATCTTCCAAAAGGGAAAAAGATTTCTGAGAGTTGTTTCATGGATCCGCAAGAGAGTACTTGGGTTCTCCCAATAAATAAAAAGCGTATCATGCCTGAATCTAACCGGGGTTCGCGGTGGTGGAGGAACCGGATCGGAAAAAAGAGGGATTCTAGTTGTCAGATATCTAATGAAACCGTAGCTGGAATTGAGATCTCATTCAAAGAGAAAGATAGCAAATATCTGGAGTTTCTTTTTTTATCCTATACGGATGATCCGATCCGCAAGGACCATGATTGGGAATTGTTTGATCGTCTTTCTCCGAGGAAGAAACGAAACATAATCAACTTGAATTCGGGACAGCTATTCGAAATCTTAGGGAAAGACTTGATTTGTTATCTCATGTCTGCTTTTCGTGAAAAAAGACCAATTCAGGGGGAGAGTTTCTTCAAACAACAAGGAGCTGGGGCAACTATGCAATCCAATGATATTGAGCATGTTTCCCATCTCTTCTCGAGAAACAAGTGGGGTATTTCTTTGCAAAATTGTGCTCAATTTCATATGTGGCAATTCCGCCAAGATCTCTTCGTTAGTTGGGGGAAGAATCAGCACGAATCGGATTTTTTGAGGAACGTCTCGAGAGAGAATTGGATTTGGTTAGACAATGTGTGGTTGGTAAACAAGGATCGGTTTTTTAGCAAGGTACGGAATGTATTGTCAAATATTCAATATGATTCCACAAGATCTATTTTCGTTCAAGTAACGGATTCTAGCCAATGGAAAGGATCTTCTTCTGATCAATCCAGAGATCATTTCGATTCCGTTAGAAATGAGAATTCAGAATATCACACATTGATCGATCAAACAGAGATTCAGCAACTAAAAGAGAGATCGATTCTTTGGGATCCTTCCTTTCTTCAAACGGAACGAACAGAGATAGAATCAGATCGATTCCCGAAATGCCTTTTTGGATCTTCCTCCATGTCCTGGCTATTCACGGAACCTGAGAAGCGGATGAATAATCATCTGCTTCCGGAAGAAATCGAAGAATTTATTGGGAATCCTACAAGATCAATTCGTTCTTTTTTCTCTGACAGATGGTCAGAACTTCATCTGGGTTCGAATCCTACTGAGAGGTCCACTAGAGATCAGAAATTGTTGAAGAAAAAACAAGATGTTTCTTTTGTCCCTTCCAGGCGAGCGGAAAAGAAAGAAATGGTTGATATATTCAAGATAATTACGTATTTACAAGATACCGTCTCAATTCATCCTTCGGAACCAGATCCGGGATGTGATATGGTTCCGAAGGATGAACCGGATATGGACAGTTCCAATAAGATTTCATTCTTGAACAAAAATCCATTTTTTGATTTCTTTCATCTATTCCATGACCGGAACAAAGGGGGATACGCGTTACGCCACGATTTTTTTGAATCAGAAGAGAGATTCCCAGAAATGGCGGATCTATTCACTCTATCAATAACCGAGCCGGATCTGGTGTATCATAGGGGATTTGCCTTTTCTATTGATTCCTACGGGTTGGATCAAAAAAAATTCTTGAATGAGGTATTCAACTCCAGAGATGAATCGAAAAAGAAATCTTTATTGGTTCTACCTCCTCTTTTTTATGAGGAGAATGAATCTTTTTCTCGAAGGATCAGAAAAAAATCGGTCCGGATCTACTGCGGGAATGATTTGGAAGATCCCAAACTAAAAACAGCGGTATTTGCTAGCAACAACATAATGGAGGCAGTCAATCAATATAGATTGATCCGAAATCTGATTCAAATCCAATATAGCACCTATGGATACATAAGAAATGTATCGAATCGATTCTTTTTAATGAATAGATCCGATCGCAACTTCAAATATGGAATTCAAAGGGATCAAATAGGAAATGATACTCTGAATCATATAACTATAATGAAATATACGATCAACCAACATTTATCGAATTTGAAAAAGAGTCAGAAGAAATGGTTTGATCCTCTTATTTCTCGAACTGAGAGAT